AAAAGTTTAGTCCCAGCTTTAATATCAACTTTAATTAGCCTTATACATGCAAGTCTCCGCCCCCCAGTGATAATACCATTACAATAAACAAAATAGAACTGATATCAGGCACAACATACGTTAGCCAGTAACATCTAGCTCTTTGCCACCCCCACACGGGCCTGCAGCAGTAATAAACATTGATTATAAGCATAAGCTTGACTCAGCCATAATTAATAGAGTTGGTATATCTTGTGCCAGCCACCGCGGTTATACAAGAAACTCAAGTTGATATATACGGCGTAAAGTGTGAACTATATACTAAGATTAAAAACCTACTAAGCCGTTACACGCATTAGTATAACCCACACTCAACATAACGAAAGTGATCTTAACCTCACGACCGCTAAAACACAAACTGGGATTAGATACCCCACTATGCTTAGCCACAAAACTTGGATATTTACATTATCTCCCCGCCAGAATACTACAAGCTACAGCTTAAAACTCAAGGGACTTGGCGGTGTCCTAAATCCATCCAGAGGAGCCTGTTCTATAATCGATAATCCACGTTCAACCTCACCACCATTTGCCAACTCAGCCTATATACCACCGTCGCCAGCATACCTTATTGAAAGCATTAAAGTAAGCAAGAATGATTACACAAATATGTCAGGTCAAGGTGTAGCATATATGGTGGCAAGAAATGGGCTACATTTTCTTAAAAGAAAACCACGGATAATAAAATGAAATTATATTTTAAGGCGGATTTGACAGTAAGAAAAGACCATAATACTATTCTTAAACCGGCCCTAGGACACGCACACACCGCCCGTCACCCTCATCAAATTTTAATTTTTCGACCATTACCTAATATAACCGAACCTACTATATTCTAGACGAGGAAAGTCGTAACATGGTAAGCGCACTGGAAAGTGCTCTTGGATTATCAAAATGTAGTTTAACACAAACATTTCGTTTACACCGAAAAAACTTCCGATAAAATCAGAACATTTTGCACCAGACTACTAACTCTACTTATTAAATTAAATAACTATAAACTAAAACATTCTTATAATTTTAGTATGGGCGACAGAAATAATATTTAGACGTAATAAAGTACCGTAAGGGAACGTTGAAAAAGAATTTAAACAAACAACAAAAGTAAAAAAAAGCAAAGATTAATTCCTGTACCTTTTGCATAATGATCTAGCCAGTCAATACAAGGCAAAAAGACTTTAAGTCATAACCCCGAAACTAGACGAGCTATTTAGGAGTAATCTATAACAGGATTAATTCATCTCTGTGGCAAAAGAGTGAAAAAACTTCTAAATAGAGGTGATATACCTACCAAGCCTAGTGATAGCTGGTTGCTCAAGAAACGAGTTTAAGCTCATCCTTAATTCTTATTTAATTAATTAAATAAACTAATGAAAATTTAAGAGATATTTAAAAGGGGTACAGCCCTTTTAAAAAAGGACACAACCTATTACAATGGGTAATGATTATAATACTTTTAAATTACCCAAGTAAGCCTAAAAGCAGCTACCTATTCAGAAAGCGTCATAGCTCAAGTAATTCAACAACCAAATTCCAATATTCACTCAAAACCCATCAACCCTATTGAGCCTACCTATATTATTATAGTTAAATTTATGCTAGAATAAGTAATAAGAAACACAAATTTCTCTTAACATACGTGTAAATCAGTATGAATAAATCACTGATAATTATCGATATATGAGCCTTAATTGATTATACACTAGAAATAAAACCTAATTTTATCGTTAACCCTACACAGGAATGTCTTAAGGAAAGACTAAAAGATAAAGAAGGAACTCGGCAAACCTTTAAGCTTCGCCTGTTTACCAAAAACATCACCTCTAGCTAACAACATATATTAGAGGCACTGCCTGCCCAGTGACTACGTTCAACGGCCGCGGTATTCTGACCGTGCAAAGGTAGCATAATCACTTGTCTTTTAAATTAAGACTAGTATGAACGGCAACACGAAAGCCTAACTGTCTCCTTTATCCAGTCAATGAAATTGATCTTCTCGTGAAAAAGCGAGAATACATTAACAAGACGAGAAGACCCTATGGAACTTTAAACACATTAACCACTTTTTCATTTTACCTACTATACAATATAAAAAATCTGGTATACTGTTTTTGGTTGGGGTGACCAAGGAGAAAAATATAACCTCCATGAACCACACTAAGACTAACATAATCAAAGTATTAAAATTTTAAATTTATGACCCAATAAACTTGATCAACGAACCAAGCTACCCTAGGGATAACAGCGCAATCTTCTCCAAGAGCCCATATCGCCAAGAAGGTTTACGACCTCGATGTTGGATCAGGATTACCAGACAGTGCAGCCGCCGTCAAAGGTTTGTTTGTTCAACAATTAAAATCCTACGTGATCTGAGTTCAGACCGGAGTAATCCAGGTCAGTTTCTATCTATTCAATAATCCATTTTAGTACGAAAGGACCAAATGGATAAAGCCAATATATAATACAAGCTTCAACATAATTAATGATTTAGACTAAATTTAATTATAAAATATACCTCTAAAACAGAGCTTTATTTAAGTGGCAGAGCCTGGTAAATGCAAAAGACCTAAACCCTTTAATCAAAGGTTCAAATCCTTTCTTAAATTATAATTATACATTTACTCAACCTATTATTACTTATTATCCCTATCCTTTTAGCTGTAGCATTTTTAACATTAACAGAACGAAAAATCCTAGGTTATATACAATTTCGTAAAGGACCAAACATTATTGGCCCAATAGGCCTTCTCCAACCTATCGCAGATGGATTAAAATTATTTTTTAAAGAACCAATTCGACCATCCACCTCATCCCAAGTTATATTTATTATTACTCCTATTATAGCTTTATCATTATCATTAACTCTTTGAACCCCACTCCCAATACCATCCCCCATTTTAGATTTAAATTTAACTATCCTATTTATCCTAGCCCTTTCAAGCCTAACAGTCTATTCTATTCTCGGCTCAGGATGATCTTCAAACTCAAAATATGCCTTAATTGGAGCACTACGAGCAGTCGCACAAACAATTTCATACGAAGTAACATTAGGACTTATTTTATTATCCACCATCCTATTATCAGGAGGATTTACACTATATAATTTTATATACACCCAAGAAATAATCTGACTTCTTATTCCAATATGACCAATAGCAACAATATGATACATCTCTACATTAGCCGAAACCAATCGAGCACCATTTGATTTGACAGAAGGAGAGTCTGAACTCGTATCTGGTTTTAATGTAGAATACGCAGGAGGCCCATTTGCCCTATTTTTCCTAGCAGAATATTCAAATATCCTTATAATCAATACACTATCAATTATTCTATTCTTCTCACCACAACTAAACCCCATTTCCCCTGAACTAACCACAACTAATATTATATTAAAAACAATAATATTATCTTCACTATTTTTATGAATCCGAGCATCTTATCCGCGCTTCCGATATGATCAACTTATACACTTAGTTTGAAAAAACTTTCTACCACTTGTCCTAGCAACAATCCTCATCTATATTTCACTACCAATCTCAATAGCAGGTTTACCGCCCCAAACATAAGACATGTGCCTGAAAACCTAAAGGATCACTTTGATAGAGTGAATTATAAGAGTTAAAACCCCTTCATGTCTTAGAGAAACAGAACTTGAACCTGTACAAAAGAGATCAAAACCCTTCGTGCTTCCATTACACCATTTTCTAGTAAAGTCAGCTAAACAAGCTTTTAGGCCCATACCCTAACCATGTTGGTTAATATCCCTCCTATACTAATGAGTCCATATGTGTTATTTATTATACTTTCTAGCTTAGCATTAGGAACAATATTAACATTTACAAGTTCACATTGACTACTTGCTTGAATAAGCTTAGAGATTAATACATTAGCAATTATTCCATTAATAATTAAACATCATCATCCACGAGCAACAGAAGCAACTACCAAATACTTCTTAACACAAGCCACAGCCTCAACATTAATTTTATTTTCAACAATAATAAATGCTTGAACAACAGGACAATGAGGTTTAAAAGAAATATCCACATTACCCTCAAACATAATAACAATTGCTTTTATAATAAAACTAGGCATTGCTCCACTACATTTTTGATTACCCGAAGTTATTCAAGGATTAGATTTAACCACAGGAATAATCCTCTCCACATGACAAAAACTAGCCCCTATAGTCTTAATTTACTTAATCCATACTACACTTAATTCACATTTAATAATGCTGTTTGGATTATTATCTATTTTAATCGGAGGATGATCAGGACTTAATCAAACACAACTACGAAAAATTATAGCATTTTCGTCTATTTCACATTTAGGTTGAATAATAGTTGTTCTAACACTTTGTCCACCAATTTTTTTATTTAATCTCTCCGTTTACTTAATCTTAACCCTATCAATATTTTTAACATTCAAATATCTTAACACAACAAAACTAAATTCTATAGCATCATTATGATCAAAAACACCTGTACTAACAGCCTTCTCAACCATTACATTATTATCATTAGGAGGACTTCCTCCTACCACAGGATTTACACCAAAATGACTTATCCTTCATGAACTCACAAAAAATAACCTATCAACCCTAGCCACAATTATAGCTATCTCTGCTCTACTTAGCCTATTCTTCTATCTACGACTGTGTTATTCACTTACTCCTACCCAATCACCAAACCTCAATAACTCAACAACAACATGACGTTATAAATCAACCCAACCCACAATATTAATTTCTATCTCAACAATTTTATCTTTAACTCTACTCCCATTAACCCCGTTAATAATCTACATATAGAAGCTTAGGTTAACTAAACCAAGAGCCTTCAAAGCCCTTAATAAGAGTGAGACCCCCTTAGCTCCTGATAAGACCTGTAAGATTTTATCCCACATCACTTGAATGCAACTCAAACACTTTAATTAAGTTAAGGCCTTTTAGATTGGAAGGCATTTATCCCACAACCTTTTAGTTAACAGCTAAACGCTCAATCCAGCGAGCTTCAATCTACTTCTCCCGCCGCCTTAAAAAAGGCGGGAGAAGTCCCGGTAGGTATTATTCTACTTTTTAGGATTTGCAATCCTACGTGGGTTCACTACAAGACTGGAAAAGAAAGGATTTTAACCTTTTTATTCGGGACTACAATCCGCCGCTTAACATCAGCCACTCTACCTGTGATAATTACTCGGTGATTTTTCTCAACAAACCACAAAGATATCGGTACCCTGTATTTAATTTTTGGTGCCTGAGCTGGAATAGTTGGTACTGCCCTTAGCCTTTTAATTCGAGCAGAGTTAAGCCAACCCGGCACATTACTTGGTGATGATCAAATTTATAATGTAATTGTTACCGCCCATGCTTTCATCATAATCTTTTTTATAGTCATACCAATTATAATCGGCGGTTTTGGAAATTGATTAGTTCCTTTAATAATTGGTGCTCCAGATATAGCATTCCCACGTATAAATAATATAAGCTTCTGATTACTCCCTCCATCATTCCTTTTATTACTAGCATCCTCTGGAGTAGAAGCAGGCGCAGGTACTGGTTGAACAGTATATCCACCTTTAGCTGGAAACCTAGCACATGCAGGGGCTTCAGTTGATTTAACAATCTTTTCATTACATTTAGCTGGCATTTCATCAATTTTAGGTGCAATCAACTTTATTACAACAATCATTAATATAAAACCACCAGCTATATCTCAATACCAAACACCATTATTTGTATGATCAGTATTAATTACCGCTGTTTTACTACTTCTGTCCCTTCCAGTTCTTGCAGCAGGTATTACCATATTATTAACAGACCGTAATCTAAACACCACATTCTTCGATCCTGCAGGAGGAGGAGATCCAATTCTATATCAACACTTATTTTGATTTTTTGGCCATCCTGAAGTTTATATTTTAATTCTACCTGGATTTGGGATAATTTCACATATTGTAACTTACTATTCAGGGAAAAAAGAGCCTTTTGGATATATAGGTATAGTATGAGCAATAATATCTATTGGTCTACTTGGGTTCATCGTTTGAGCCCATCATATATTTACCGTTGGAATAAATGTAGACACCCGCGCATACTTTACTTCAGCCACAATAATTATCGCTATTCCAACTGGTGTTAAAGTATTCAGCTGATTAGCAACCCTCCACGGAGGTGCAATCAAATGAGATGCAGCTATATTATGGGCATTAGGGTTTATTTTCCTATTTACAGTGGGGGGATTAACAGGAATCGTTTTAGCTAACTCATCATTAGATATCATACTTCATGACACTTATTACGTAGTTGCCCATTTCCATTATGTTTTATCAATAGGTGCTGTTTTTGCAATTATAGGCGGTTTTATTCACTGATTCCCATTATTTTCAGGTTACACTTTACATGAGACATGAACAAAAATTCACTTTGGGGTTATATTTGCAGGAGTTAACATAACCTTTTTTCCACAACATTTTCTAGGTTTAGCCGGAATACCTCGACGATACTCAGATTATCCAGACGCTTATACAATTTGAAATGCTATTTCATCTATCGGCTCCCTTATTTCCCTAGTAGCCGTAATTATAATAATATTTATTATTTGAGAAGCATTTGTAGCTAAACGAGAAACCCAACTTACAGAATTAACTTCAACAAACCTTGAATGACTACACGGCTCCCCACCACCTTACCATACATTTGAAGAACCTGTTTTCGTTCAACATTCAAAAAGGGTAGGAATTAAACCTACATTTATCGGTTTCAAGCCAACCATATAATCATTCTATCACCTTTTTATAATAAGATGTTAGTAAATAAATTACATTATTTTGTCAAGATAAAATTATAAGTTAATCCTTATACATCTTATAAATGGCTTACCCAACCCAATTAGGATTTCAAGACGCTGCATCACCTGTTATAGAAGAATTATTACACTTCCATGACCACACTTTAATGATCGTTTTTTTAATTAGCACATTAGTATTATACATTATTACAATTATAATATCAACAAAATTAACTAGTACAAACTCCACAGACGCCCAAGAAGTTGAAATAATCTGAACAATCTTACCAGCTATTATTATGATTGTAATTGCATTACCATCCCTACGTATTTTATATTTAATAGATGGAATCAGTAACCCACATTTAACTATTAAATCAATTGGCCATCAATGATATTGATCCTATGAATTTACAGATTACCAAATATTGACATTTGATTCATACATAACTCCAACAGCAGACCTAGAACACGGACAATTCCGATTATTAGAAGTCGATAACCGAATAATTGTACCAACAGAATCCCCTATTCGTATACTTATTTCTGCAGAAGATGTATTACACTCATGGACTGTACCCTCTTTAGGGGTAAAAACCGACGCCGTTCCAGGTCGACTTAATCAAACTACATTTATCACTACACGACCCGGTGTATATTTTGGCCAATGCTCAGAAATCTGCGGAGCCAATCACAGCTTTATACCTATCGTAGTAGAAGCCACCCCATTAATAAACTTCGAAAACTGATCTACATTAATACTAAAAATCTTATTAAGTAGCTAACATGGTTTAAAGCATTAGCCTTTTAAGCTAACATTGGTGTTAACCAACCACCCTTAATAATATGCCACAACTTAACCCCAATCCTTGATTTTTAATCATAATAATATCATGATTTATCCTTATAACTTTTTTTATAAACAAAACCATTAAACACACACCATCAACTTTCTCCTTCAAACAACTACAACAAAAACAACTTAATAAGTGATATTGACCATGATAATCAACTTCTTCGACCAATTTATAAGTCCCACTTTATTAGGGGCACCCCTAATTATATTAGCTGTTATCTTCCCATTAATATTAATACCAAACCCATCACTACATTGAATTAATAATCGATTAACCATTGTACAAAATTGATTCATACTTAACTTCACAAAACAATTATTTATACCAATTAATATTAAAGGGCAAAATTGAGCTTTAATTCTAACATCATTAATAATATTCCTTATATCAATGAACCTACTAGGCCTATTACCATATACCTTTACCCCAACAACACAATTATCAATAAATATAGCCATAGCCATTCCATTATGATTTTCTACAGTCCTAACAGGATTACGAAACCAACCAACCATGTCACTAGGACACTTATTACCAGAAGGCACACCAATCATACTAATTCCATTATTAATTATCATCGAAACCATTAGTCTATTTATCCGCCCAATTGCTTTAGGTGTTCGATTAACAGCAAATTTAACAGCAGGCCACCTTCTAATTCAACTCATCGCCACAGCAGCATTTGCTTTAATATTATTAATACCAACTATCTCTATACTCACAACAATTATTTTATTTTTATTAACATTACTAGAAGTAGCTGTCGCAATAATTCAAGCATATGTCTTCGTATTATTATTATCACTTTATTTACAAGAAAACACCTAATGGCACACCAAGCCCACACATACCACATAGTTGACCCTAGCCCATGACCTTTGACAGGAGCAGTAGCAGCATTACTTATAACATCAGGTTTAATTATATGATTTCACTACAATTCATTAATAATTTTACTTCTTGGTTTTACAGTTCTCATCCTTACAATAATTCAATGATGACGAGACATTATCCGAGAAGCTACATTCCAAGGCCATCATACATTAACTGTCCAACGTGGTCTTCGCTATGGTATAGTATTATTTATCACATCAGAAGTATTCTTTTTCCTTGGTTTTTTTTGAGCATTTTATCGAGCTAGCTTAGCCCCCACCATTGAATTAGGTGAATATTGACCTCCAACAGGAATTTTACCCTTAAATCCATTTGAAGTACCATTATTGAATACTGCAGTATTGTTAGCCTCAGGTGTCACCGTAACCTGAGCCCACCACAGCCTTATAATTAATAACCGTAAAGAAACAATTCATGCATTAACACTAACCATTTTATTAGGACTGTACTTTACAGTCCTTCAAGCAATAGAATATTATGAATCCCCTTTTACTATTTCTGATGGTATTTATGGCTCAACATTTTTTGTAGCTACTGGATTTCACGGCCTACATGTTATCATTGGATCAACCTTTCTTATTATTTGCTTATCTCGCCAAATTATATACCATTTTACATCAAAACATCATTTTGGATTTGAAGCAGCTGCTTGATATTGACACTTCGTAGATGTTGTTTGATTATTCCTTTATGTATCAATCTACTGATGAGGATCATATCTTCTTAGTATAATAAATACTATTGATTTCCAATCTTTAAATCCAAAATAAATCTTTGGAGAAGATAATAATTATAGTCCTCCTCACAACAATTACTTTAACAGTAATCTTAATATTTATTAGCTTTTGACTACCAACTATATACCCGGACACAGAAAAACTATCCCCCTATGAATGTGGATTTGACCCTTCTGGATCCGCACGTTTACCTTTCTCAGTGCGATTTTTCCTAGTTGCTATTTTATTTTTACTTTTTGATTTAGAAATTGCTCTCCTCCTACCAACCCCATCAGCAAGTCAACTAGTCACCCCCTTAATATCTTTATTAATATCTTCATTAATTATTTTACTTTTAACACTCGGCCTAATCTACGAATGAACTCAAGGCGGATTAGAATGAGCAGAATAAAGGGTTAATCTAAAAAAAGACTATTAATTTCGACTTAATAAATTATGGGATAACACCATAACCCTTTTATGACTATATTAAACTCCACTATTTATTCAGCCTTTATAATTAGTTTAACCGGTATAGCTTTTCACCGATCCCACCTACTTTCAGCATTAATCTGCCTCGAAGGTATAATATTATCAATTTATGTAGGTTTAACTTTATGATGTACCCTTACCGAATCAATAATACTCACATTAGGCCCGATAATATTATTAACCCTATCAGCATGTGAAGCAAGTACAGGCCTTGCAATCCTAGTAGCTACAACCCGTACACATGGCTCAGATCTAATACAAAACATAAACCTTTTACAATGCTAAAAATCCTAATCCCAACTATCATTTTAATTCCAACAACATGGTTAATCCCTATTAAATGATTATGAACTTCATCAATAATCCATAGCATATTAATTTCATTAATTAGCCTCACATGATTATATCATCCATCAAACACCTTAAACTACATTAACAAATGGCTCGCTATTGACCAATTATCCTCCCCATTAATAATTTTAACATGTTGACTGACTCCCTTGATAATTATTGCTAGCCAAAACCATATAATAAATAATTCACCTAACAACCAACGATTATTGATCACAACTTTTATCTTTTTACAATTTACATTAACCCTAGCATTTTCATCAACAGAATTATTGTTATTTTACATTATATTTGAATCTACATTGATTCCAACACTTATTATTATTACACGATGAGGTAATCAAATTGAACGATTAAACGCAGGCACATATTTTTTATTCTACACACTTCTTGGTTCCCTCCCACTTCTAATCGCCTTATTAGTTTTACAAAATTTTACCGGATCATTATCAATATTAAATCTTCAATATTTAAACCAAATACAACCCAATCAAACTAATAATATCTGATGAACTGCTTGCCTAATCGCATTTATAGTTAAAATACCATTATATGGTCTACACCTATGATTACCAAAAGCCCATGTAGAAGCACCAATTGCTGGCTCAATAATCCTAGCTGCAATCTTATTGAAACTAGGGGGATATGGTATCATACGTATCTCAATTATATTAACACCATTTACAAAAGAATGCATTTATCCATTTTTAATTATCAGCCTTTGAGGTATTATCATAACTAGCCTAATTTGTCTGCGCCAAACAGACCTTAAATCACTAATTGCATATTCCTCAGTAAGCCATATAGCCTTAGTAATTTCCGCTACTTTAATCCAAACCCCATGAAGCTTTACTGGAGCTGCTATCCTGATAATCGCACACGGTTTAACATCTTCTATATTATTTTGTTTAGCTAATACCAATTATGAACGAACCCATAATCGCACTCTAATTTTAGCACAAGGCCTCCAAACGATCTTACCATTAATAACAATCTGATGACTATTAGCCAACCTAACAAATATGGCGTTACCTCCTTCAACCAATTTAATAGGTGAACTCACAATTGTAACAGCCATATTCAACTGATCTAATTTAACCATTATTTTAACAGGAATAGGAATTACTTTCACTGCTATTTACTCACTACATATATTCTTAATAACACAACGAGGTTTAACCCAAAAACATATTTACTCTATCTTCCCATCATTTACACGCGAACATTTACTTATATCCCTACATATAATCCCAATAGGATTTTTAATCTTAAACCCAAACTTAATTTGAGGGTTAACCATTTGTAAATATAGTTTACTAAAAACCTTAGATTGTGAATCTAAAAACAAGGATTAATCCCCTTAATTTACCAAGAGAAGACGAACTAATAAAAACTGCTAATATTTGTAATTATGGTTAAACTCCATAATTCTCTTACTTTTTAAAGGATAATAGTCATCCATTGGTTTTAGGATCCAAATATTCCTGGTGCAAATCCACGTGAAAAGTCATGCTTTTTATAACTTTTAACTCAATAATATTATTATCACTCACCCTTTTAATTCTCCCTTTTACTAAACTTATAAAACACCCTACAACAACCCCACAAACCACTATAATAATAGTAAAACTAGCATTTATCGTTAATATAATCCCATTAACACTTTTTATTGATCAAGGAGTAGAATTAATTTCACTAAACTACCATTGAATAACCATAAATACCTTCGACATTAACATCAGCTTTAAATTTGACTTCTACTCATCCTTTTTCATCCCAATCGCATTATTTGTTACATGATCAATTATAGAATTCGCGATTTGATATATAGAAAAAGATCCAGCAATTAATAAATTCTTTAAATACCTTCTACTTTTCCTAATCGCTATAATAATTTTAGTCTCAGCTAATAATATATTCCAATTCTTTATTGGTTGGGAAGGTGTCGGTATCATGTCATTCTTATTAATTGGATGATGATACGCACGAATAGATGCAAACTCATCAGCTCTTCAAGCCGTAGCCTACAATCGAATTGGAGATGTCGGCCTAATTTTAGCTATAATATGATTTGCAATTAAACTTAACTCATGAGAACTACAACAAATTTTTTTAACAAATTCTAACTCAACCTTACCTCTTATAGCATTAATCATTGCAGCAACAGGAAAATCAGCCCAATTTGGACTTCACCCATGATTACCAGCAGCAATAGAAGGCCCAACACCAGTTTCAGCATTACTTCATTCAAGCACAATAGTTGTAGCCGGAATCTTCTTGTTAATCCGCTTTCACCCTTTAATAACCAACAATACTACTGCTATCACAACATGCCTTTGCCTTGGAGCCCTTACAACTTTATTCACCGCTACATGTGCTATTACACAAAATGATTTAAAAAAAATTATTGCTTTCTCAACATCAAGCCAACTTGGCCTTATAATAGTTACCATTGGATTATCTCAACCACAACTAGCATTCCTTCATATTTGTACCCATGCCTTCTTTAAAGCTATATTATTCCTATGCTCAGGTTCAATTATTCATAATTTTAATAATGAACAAGATATTCGAAAAATAGGAAATATCCACAACTCATTGCCCATCACCTCTTCATGTTTAATTATTGGTAGTATAGCCTTAACCGGCATACCTTTTTTAACAGGATTCTTCTCAAAAGATCTCATTATTGAAGCCATAAACACATCATACACCAACACATGAGCTTTAATAACTACAATAATTGCCACAATATTCACATCAGTCTACTCTATACGCATTATCAAATTTTCATTGATAAATTGACCAAAATATCAATCAATTCAACCTATTAATGAAAACCACCCAACCCTTCTAAACCCGATTAAACGATTAGCATGAGGCAGTATTATAGCAGGTTTTTTAATTACCTCTAATTTAGTATTACCTAAAACCCAAATTATAACCATACCCCTCCATATAAAACTCACTGCAATCCTAATTTCCATCACAGGGGTTATAATAGCAATTGACCTAGCAGCCTCATTAGAAAAACCTAATAACTTACACTTATTTTCCAATTCATTAGGGTTTTTCCCAACATTATTCCACCGAACATCAACAAAAACTACATTAAAACTAGGACAAACAATCGCAACAAACATTATCGACCTAACATGATTAGAACTATCAGGTCCAAAAGGCCTTTCTAACCAACAGCTGCCACCAATCAAAACCATCACAAACACTTATCAAGGTATTATGAAAACATATTTAACTATTTTTTTAATCACTTTATTTATCGTAATATTAATCACCTAACCGCATACACAGCACACGAATTAATTCTAATACCACAAATAAAGTAATTAATAAAATTCATCCCAGAATTAACAATATCCATCCACCCGTATAATATATCTTTGACACTCCACTTAAATCACAATAAATATTTGAAAACTCACCTGTAATATACATTACATCTACTTCTTTCAATAAACTAAATCCAATTAACAAGATAATTAAATAAACCATAACATAGAAAACAACAGAAAAATTTCCCCATGCTTCAGGGTATGGTTCAGCAGCCATGGCTGCTGAATATGCAAATACAACCAACATCCCCCCTAAATAAATCAAAAATAAAATTAATGATAAAAAACTCATATTTAATCCAACCAAAACTAAACACCCAGCTGCAGCAGATACCACCAACCCCAAAGCAGCAAAATACGGAGATGGGTTGGACGCTACACCAATTGTTCCAAATACTAACCCAATTAAACCTAAAAAAATTATATATTCCATCCATTTCCACTTGGATTTTAACCCAGACTAATGATCCGAAAAACCATCGTTGTAATTCAACTATAAAAACTAATGTTACCAATTATCCGAAAATCCCACCCCATCTTAAAGATCATTAATAACTCATTCATTGACCTACCCACTCCATCAAACTTATCCTCATTATGAAACTACGGCTCACTATTAGGAATCTGCTTAATTATACAAATCACCACAGGTTTATTTTTAGCAATACATTATACTGCAGACACATCTATAGCATTTTCATCAGTAGCCCATATCTGCCGAGATGTAAACTATGGCTGATTAATACGAAATATCCATGCCAATGGAGCATCACTATTCTTTATTTGCATTTACCTACATATCGGCCGAGGTATCTACTACGGCTCTTATTTATATAAAGAAACATGAAACATTGGTGTAATCCTATTATTACTACTAATAGCCACAGCTTTCGTCGGCTACGTTTTACCATGAGGACAAATATCATTTTGAGGAGCAACAGTTATTACTAACCTATTATCAGCTACTCCTTATATTGGTAATAACCTAGTTCAATGAATTTGAGGTGGTTTCTCAGTAGACAACGCCACCTTAACACGATTTTTCGCCTTTCACTTCATTTTACCTTTCTTAATTTCTGGGGCCAGTATAATTCACTTAATTTTTTTACATGAAACAGGTTCAAATAATCCAACAGGCCTTAACTCCAATATAGATAAAATCACATTTCACCCATATCTTTCGTATAAAGACTTTCTAGGCTTCATTTTATTATTATCAATACTAATATTACTAGCCTCATTTTACCCAAACCTTTTAAGCGACCCAGAAAACTTTACCCCCGCAAATCCGCTCCTCACCCCACCACATATTAAACCAGAATGATATTTCCTATTTGCCTACGCCATCCTACGATCAATTCCCAATAAACTCGGAGGTGTGTTAGCCTTATTATTCCCAATTTTAATCTTAATATTTATTCCATCTTTACACACTGCAAAACAACGAAGTATAACATTTCGACCAATTACACAACTTTTATTTTGATCAATTATTGCAAATACTATCATCCTAACATGAATTGGCGGACAACCAGTAGAAGATCCATTCATTATAATTGGCCAAATAGCATCTATATTATATTTTATCTTCTTTATTTTAGTTTTTCCACTAACCGGATTACTAGAAAACAAAATACTAAATCTATGTTTATATAGCTTAACAACAAAGCATCAATCTTGTAAATTGAAGGATAGAGATTTACATCTCTTTTAAACTTTCCGGGTTCTGCCATTAATTAACAAAATTTTCATCCCCATTTTTGGCCTCCAAAACCAAAATTTTCAATTAAACTATTTCCTGATAAACCCCTAGAATTTTTATCTCTATGTATAAATGTGCATTCATTTATTTTCCATATGAATATTATTAATAAACCCTTAAAAGATATATTGTTCATGGGTGCGAGAAACCAGCAATCCCTCCACGTAAGACTAATTAAGCGAAATTTAAGGACATTACACCTAAAATTTGTCATTTTAATTACATATCAACAGCTGATAAATGGTGTTCTTACCCTCGTACACTTAATGAAGCATAACTGGTCTCAACGGAGCCTTCATGATTTTTTTTTTTTTAACCTTTCAGCCAACATTTCAGAGTGCTTTTAACCATTTTCGTCTAAAACATGAGCATGTCATGCACTCATTCTTAATCCCCCCAAACAATTAATTCATGGTGTATATAATGAATGCTTGACGGACATAATATTCAATACAGTACTATTTACCTTCACATAACCTCTATATTTCCCCCCCTTCTACCGCAAAATTTCTGCTAAACCCCCCTACCCCCCATTATACAGATATACGTCTCGTCAAACCCCAAAATCCAAGCTTCAACTATATAATTTACTGGGAGATATTATTCATACCCGACCATAATTAACTTCCCATAAACAAT